TTACTTGTTTAAATATGTTATTTTTTTATGTTCGGCTAGTTATTTATTGCTCAATTAATTATAACAATTATTATTCGATTTATTATTGTTTTGCTAGTAAATTCTTAATTATATAGTATAATAATTGTTTATTTATAATTAAATATTGCTCAATTAATTATAACAATTATTATTCGATTTATTATTGTTTTACTAGTAAATTATTAATTATATAGTATAATAATTGTTTATTTATAATTAAATATTATTATACTATATATATAATATTATATATTATTAATAATAAATCTACCCTCATACTATAGAAGGGTAGATTTATTTATAAATAATAACTTATTATATATATATTAAATAGGATAATAACTTATTATGTTATACAATCTTCTTTCTTTTTAATTATTGAAAAAAAAGAAAGAAGATTGTTTTATTTATCTTGTTTCAATATGTATTTAATATTATATTAATCATTTATTATAATATAACTTGTATATTTTATTTTTACCATTTATTTTTTTATTATTTGTATAAATATAATTTATTATCAATTAGTTTTCATGATATTTGATATTTAAATTGTTAATATTTATTATTAGCCGTTACTTTTTTATAATTTATACTTTATTCTTTAATTTTTATGTTTTTATTTTAGGGTATTTTTTATTTTGCTCTAGTATGTATTTACTTATTTGTATCTTTTTGTTTCGTGTATGGTTTCTGTGTTGTTTTTAGTTTTTAGACTATTTTTTAAGGTTATTTGAATATGTATATTTTCTCTTTATCACCCAATTTGGTACTGTTGAATTTTATACTTTATTCTTTAATTTTTATGTTTTTATTTTAGGGTATTTTTTATTTTGCTCTAGTATGTATTTACTTATTTGTATCTTTTTGTTTCGTGTATGGTTTCTGTGTTGTTTTTAGTTTATCGATGGTTTAGGAAGCCGGTTTTTTACCGATCCCTAGTTTGCTTATTTTTTGAGGTTGAAAAGTTTAATTCTTGCTTTGTTATTTGTTTTATATATAATTTATATGTATTTTTATTTAATTTTTTTTGTTCAGTAATAAGTTTTATTATTATTTAGATTTTTTAGAAATGTATATTTATATTGGATTAATATTGTGCCAGCATTCGCGGTTATACAATTCATTGAAATTAATATTTTAAGTTTGTTATTTATTATTTATTATTGATTTTATTGTTTAGTTATTTAGGTGGAATTTTTAATTTTTTTTATTTCTTTTTGTTTATTAAGATTTCTTTATATTAAACTAGGATTAGATACCCTATTATTTAAGAAGTAAATTTTATACTTGACCATTATTAGTTTTGTTCTTTTAAATTCAAAGAATTTGGCGGTAATTTATCTTTTTAGAGGAACCTGTATATTAATTGATAAACCACGATAATTTTTACCTTTATTAAATTTTGTTTGTATATCTCTATATATTGGAATGTTTTATTTAAAATGATTTTCTTTTTTTTTGTTGATTTTATGTTAGGTCAAGGTGCAGTTTTTTTAAGGTTTATATGTGTTACTTTATTAATATTAAATTTTGAATTATTTTTTAAATTTAAAAGTTTATGAAATCGGATTTGAAAGTAATTTAAAATATTTATTTTTTTTGAAATTAGTTCTGAATTATGTACATATCGCCCGTCACTCTCTTTGATATGAGATAAGTCGTAACAAAGTAGTTTTACTGGAAAGTAAAGCTGGTGTGATTAGGATGTAGCTTATATAAAGTTTGTTATTTACATTAACGTGAAGATTTGTTTCCTTTCTTATATAATAAATGTTTTATTAGTTTTTTTTTTGTTTGACGGTTACTTTTTATTTTTATTTTAACGGTTACTTTTTATTTTTATTTTAACTGATTAGGATTGTTTTAGTTTATTATTGGATAATTTTTAGTACCTTTTGTATCAGGGTTAATTTATTTATATTAATTATATTTTGTTTCCCGAAGTTGGAAGATTTATATTTATTAATTTTTATTTGTTTAATTATATTATTTAAAGTTTTTATGGTAGTGATATATTATTCATTTTTTTGTTTATCTGGTTTCTGTAGAAATTAATTTAGTTTATATTTTTTGATTTAAAATTTGATTTTATTTGGGATAATCTTTATATATATATATAATTTATTTTTTTTTTGATTATTATTATTTTTAATATTTTTTTTTAGTTTGTAATAAATTTTATTCATTTTTTTTTATTTGTTTTTATTTATTTTGTTATGCAGGTTTTATATTTAATTTTTTTTTGTTTTAATAATGATTAAATTAGTATAATTTTGTAATTATAAATTAATGAATTCGACAAATATAATTCTCAACTGTTTATCAAAAACATTTTCTTTAGGTTTAAATTTTAAAGGTATATTCTGCCCTATGATTATTTAATTATTAAATGGCCGCAGTATATTGACTGTGCAAAGGTAGCATAATAATTAGTCTATTAATTGTGGACTGGAATGAATGATTTTATGAAGTATTAATTTTATTTTTTTTATATTTTGAATTTTATTTTTTTGTAAGAAAGCTAAATTGTTTTTTAGGGACGAGAAGACCCTATAGAGTTTTAAATTTTTTTATTTCAATTAATTTTATATTTGATTTGATTTTTATTTGAAATTTTTATTTGGGGTGAATTGTAAATTTTAACTTTATTTTTTTTTTTCATTTTATTTATGTTTTTTTTGATCCATATTTATGATTATAAGATTAAATTACCTTAGGGATAACAGCGTAATTTAAATGGAAAGTTCATATTTAAATTTAAGTTTGCGACCTCGATGTTGAATTAAGGTTAATATAGGGGGTAGTTTTTTTGTAATTAAGTCTGTTCGACTTTTTAATCCTTACATGATTTGAGTTCAGACCGGTGTAAGCCAGGTTGGTTTCTATCTTAAAATATTATAATTTTTTTAGTACGAAAGGACCATTAAGTTTTATTTAGTATAATTTATATATTTGATTATTATTAATTAATTTGGCAGATATTATGTATTAAATTTAGGATTTAATTAAATGGTTTTTATCATATTTAATAATTTTTGTATTAACTAGTATTTTTTTGTTGATTATTATTATAGTTTCTGTTGGTTTTTTTACTTTATTGGAACGTAAGGTTTTAGGTTATATTCAATTTCGCAAAGGTCCTAGAAAATTAGGTTTTTTAGGTTTATTTCAGCCTTTTAGAGATGGTTTAAAGTTGTTTACTAGGGAGTATATTTTTCCTTTAAATTGTAATGTTTTTTTATATTATGTTTGTCCTTTATTTATGTTAGTATATTCTTTGTTTATTTGGGTTATTTTTCCTTTTTATTATAATTGTTTGAGTTTTTGTTATGGAATAATTTTTTTTTTGTGTGTTTTAAGATTAGGTGTTTATACTTTTATTATTTGTGGTTGATCTTCTAATAGAAGATATTCAATAATTGGTTGTATTCGTAGAATTTCTCAAGCTATTTCTTATGAGGTTTCTTTGTCTTTAATTTTGATTTGTATTTTTTTTCTTGTTGATAGATATAGATTAGTAATGTTTAGTGTTGTTCAGTCTGGTATTTGGAATATATTTGTTTGCTTTCCTTTGTTTTTATGTTGGTTCTCTTGTTGTTTGGCCGAAACTAACCGTACTCCCTATGATTTTTCTGAAGGTGAAAGAGAGTTAGTTTCGGGTTTTAATATTGAGTATGGTGGTGGTGGTTTTGCTATATTATTTATTTCTGAGTATTCAAGAATTATTTTCTTGTGTTTATTTACTGTTATTTTGTTTATGGGGGGTGATTATTATTCTTTTTTTTTTAGATTAAGGGTTGTATTTATGTGTTTTTTGATAATTTGGTTGCGGTCTAGTTTTCCTCGTTATCGTTATGATAAATTGATATATATAGCTTGAAGGTGTTATCTTCCTTTATCTTTAAATTTAATTTTTTTTTTTGTTTTAATTAAGTGTTTAGTTGTTTATCATTTTTTTTGGTTTAAGTTATTAAATGGTCTCTTTCTAATATTTTCAAAATACTTGCTTTATTTTTATAAGCTAAATAACTTAATTTTTTTTTATTAATAAATTATTTTGTCTCAAATTTTAGAAATTACGGGTTCTAAAATGAAGAATATAAAATATAAATTTGTTAACAATATACCTAGTTCATTGTATGGTTGAATAATTGGTTGTGCCCCAATTCATGTTAATATTATTGTTGTTGAGGTAAATGTTCATATATTTATTTGTCTTATTGGGTAAAATTGTATTCCTTTGAATTTTCTTTTTATTGATAGTGGTAATGACATTAATATTATAATTGATATTAATAGAGCGATTACACCACCTAATTTGTTAGGAATAGATCGTAGGATCGCATATGCAAATAGGAAATATCATTCTGGTTTAATGTGTGCTGGGGTAATTATTGGATTTGCTGGGATAAAGTTGTCTGGATCTATAAGGATAAATGGTTTAGATATTGTTAATAGTATAAATGTGGTTATTATTACTGAGAATCCTGTGATGTCTTTAATTGAAAAATATGGGTGGAATGGGATTTTGTCAATTGACGAGTTTAATCCAATTGGGTTGTTTGATCCTGTTATATGTAGAAATATTAAATGAATTATGGTTATTATTATAATAATAAATGGTAGTATAAAGTGAATACTAAAGAATCGTGAAAGTGTTGCTTTATCTACTGAGAATCCACCTCAAATTCAGTAAACAGTTGTTGATCCGATATATGGAATTGCTGATATTAAGTTTGTAATTACTGTTGCTCCTCAAAATGATATTTGTCCTCATGGTAAAACATAACCTAAAAATGCTGTTGCTATGGTTGTTAGTAGTAAGATTGTTCCTACTATTCATGTTTCTTTTATTTTATATGATCCGTAGTATATTCCTCGTCCTACGTGTAAAAATATAAATGAAAAGAATAATGATGCACCGTTTGAGTGAATAATTCGTAATATTCATCCATAATTTACATTTCGTATAATGTGGTTAATTCTATTGAATGCTAATTCTGTTCTTGAATTATAATGTATTGATAAGATGATTCCTGAAACTAATTGGATTATTAAACATAGTCCTAGGATTGATCCTATGTTTCATCATAAGGATAGGTTCATAGGTGCTGGCAAATCAATAATTGAGTTTGATATAATTTTTAATATTGGATTTTTTTTTAATAGTGGTTTATTCATAATATTTTGATCGTAATGGTCCTTTGTTTTGTTTAATGATTTTTGAGATTGAAATTATTGTTAATAGTAGATATGTAATTATTATTATTGTTAGAATTATTGATTTATTATTGTATATTTTAATTATTGATATTTTTTCTATGTTTAATATTTTTAATATTTCTTGGTTTTCTCTAATCTGTAATTCGATTATTAATTCGTCTGATATAATTATTATAATGATCATTATTGTTGAGATCATGATGTTTATTTTAAATTTTTCATTTGATGTGATTCTTGTTATATATATAATAATAATTATTATTCCTCCAATTATTATTAAGAATGTTATTAATGTGAATCATGATGTTGTACATGTTTTGTTTATAATTATTGTTATTAAGGTTGTTTGGGTTACAAGTAATAATCCCATGGGTATGGGTGACTTAATTAATGGTAAGGTTGATGATGAAATTAGGATTAATTTTATTATTATTGTTTTTATTTCAGTAAATAGTTTATTATAAAAATTTTAATTTTGGGGATTTAAGAAGTATTTTCTTACTTTACTGATGTTTTAAAAGTTATACTTAATTTTAGTTTACAAATCTAATATTTTTTTTAAATTATTAAAACTTATGTTTTATTTTTTTTTTTTGTATATGTATTTTATGAGATTATTATCTCTTGTTTTGGTGCGTAAGCATATTTTACTTATTCTTATTAGAATAGAGTTTATTGTTTTATCTTTATTGTTTTTTGTTTATTCGTTTTGTATTATAATAAGTTGTTCTTTTTATTTGTATTTATTTTTTATATGTTTTTATGTTTGTGAAGGTGTATTGGGCTTAAGAGTTTTAGTTGTTATAATTCGTTGTCATGGTAATGATTTTTTAAATTCTATATTTATATGATAATTCTTTTTTTTGTTTTTTTTTTGGCCCCTGTTGTTTTTTTTAATTATTGATATTTGGTTCAATTTATAATGGTTATTTTGATATTAATTTTAATTAATAATTATAGATTTGATTTTTTTTGTAGGGTTAGATATTTCTTTGGTTTTGATTTCTTTTCTTATTGATTTGTTTTATTAACTTTTTTTTTTTTTTGTATGATTATTTTGTCTAGAAATTATTATAATTCTTTTCATTCTAATTTATTTATTATAACTTGTTATTTTTTGTGTGTATTTCTTTTTTTTGTTTTTTGTGTAATAAATATATTTTATATATATTTGTTTTTTGAGTTTAGTTTAATTCCTTTATTGATATTAATTTTTGGCTGAGGATATCAACCTGAGCGGTTGACCGCTGGCTTTTATTTATTATTATATACTTTGTTTGCCTCTCTTCCTTTGTTATTAGTTATTCTTTATTTATATAATTTGTATGGTAGTTTTTTTTATGATTTTAATTATGGGTTTTCTTTGAGATTTTTTTTTCATTTTTGTATAATTTTTGCTTTTTTAGTTAAATTTCCTATATTTATGGTTCATTTTTGGTTGCCAAAGGCTCATGTTCAAGCTTCTCTTTCTGGATCAATAATTTTGGCTGGGGTTTTATTGAGGATTGGAGGTTACGGAATTATTCGTTTTATATTTTTAGTTGATGGTCATTTTTTAATTTATAATTATGTTTGATATTCTTTTTGTTTGTGGGGTAGAATCTTAATTAGATTAATTTGTTTTTGTCAGGGTGATATTAAATGTTTAATTGCTTATTCTTCTGTTTCTCATATAGGGATATGCTTGATAGGTTTATTAAGTATAAATTTAATTGGGGTTGAAGGTTCTTTTATTTTAATAATTGGTCATGGATTGTGTTCTTCGGGGTTATTTTATTTGGCTAATGTTTGTTATTGTCGGTTAGGTAGACGGAGTTTTTATGTTAGAAAGGGCATAATTAATATTATGCCTGGAATGTCCTTTATATGATTTATTTTTAGTTGTATTAATATGGGTTGTCCTCCCAGTTTAAATTTTATTGGAGAAGTTTTTATTATAATTAGAATATTAAGATATTGTAGATTTTGTTTTGTTTTTTTGGTTTTTATTTCTTTTTTTGTTGCGTGTTTTAGTTATTATTTATTTGGGTACATTCAACATGGTTTGTTTCATGGGTGTTATAGATATATATTGGGTTCTGTTATTGAGTATTTTATTTTGTTTGTTCATTTATTTCCTTTATTGGTTTTTAATTTTATTTTGGATTTATTTGTCTAATTATTTAAGTATTTTATTATTTAAAATAAAGATTTGTGGTGTCTTAGAAGCTTTATTGTCTTAAGTTTTGGTTAAGATTAATTATTATTTTTGTTGGTTTTTTTTTTTTTTTTTGGTTTATATTTTTTTTTTTTTTTTTGGTTTATATTTTAGAATAATTGATTATGTTGTATTATTTGAGTATAATTTAATTTGTATAAATTCTGTTGATTTTTTGTATATTATTTATTTAGATAGGGTTTGTATGTTTTTTATGTCTGTAGTTTTATTAATTAGTTCAATGGTTATTTTGTATAGAATTGATTATATGGGATTAAGTTTTTCTTCTTTACGATTTTTTTTTTTAATTTTGTTTTTTATTTTTAGAATGTTTTTAATGATTTTAAGACCTAATTTGCTTAGAATTTTATTGGGTTGGGATGGATTGGGTTTGATTTCTTATTGTTTAGTAATTTATTATTCTTCTTTAAGAAGATATTTTGCTGGTCTTATTACTTGCTTAATTAATCGTTTGGGTGATGTTGGATTATTAATTTTTATTAGTTGGTCTTTTTCTTTTGGTAGATGACATTTTTTTTTGTATAATAATTATTATTCTTATTTATTTGTTTATATTTTTATTTTTTCTTGTTTCACTAAGAGAGCTCAAGTTCCTTTTTCTTGTTGGTTACCAGCCGCCATGGCCGCTCCTACTCCTGTTTCTGCTCTTGTTCATTCGTCTACTTTGGTAACTGCTGGAGTTTATTTGTTAATTCGTTTTTTTATGGGTCTTAATTCTTTTTTTTTTTTTTTTTTTTTTTTTGGTTTGTTTACTATATTTTTTTCTTCATTTTGTGCAATTTTTGAGTTTGATTTGAAAAGGGTTATTGCTTTATCTACTTTAAGTCAGTTGGGTTTAATAATTAGATGTTTATTTTCTGGGTATGTTGATTTATCTTTTTTTCATTTAATTAGTCATGCTATATTTAAGTCCTTACTTTTTTTGTGTGCTGGTGTTTTTATTTTTTATATGGGTAATAATCAAGATATTCGTTTTATAGGTTCTGTTTGTAAGTTTTTGCCTTTTACTACTTCTTGTTTTAATATTTCTAGATTTGCTTTGTGTGGTGTTCCATTTTTGTCTGGATTTTATTCTAAGGATTTTATTGTAGAGGTTTATTGTTTTAGAATATTTAATATTTTTTCTTTTTTTATTTATTATTTTTGTTTGGGGATGACTGTTATTTATAGATTTCGTTTATTTTATTATAGAATGATTTTTGGTGGTAAATTTGTTTGTTTTTATTTTTTTTATGAGGAGTTTAATTTGATGAGGTTTAGAATTTATATTTTAGTTTTTTTTTCTTTGATTACTGGTTGTATATTTATATGACTTATAGATTATGATCTCGATTTTGTTTTTTTGCCTTTATATATTAAGCTTTTGTCTTTTTTTTTTTTTTTTTTTGGTTTGTTTTTTGGTTTTGAGTTGGTTATGTTGTCTTTATATTTTTTTGGTATTGATTTTTATTTGTTTAATGGTTATATGTGATTTATGTTTGGTCATTCTTTATATTTGTATAATTTTATATACTATTTAATTGGTATAGGTTTTTGTTTAATAAGTTGGGGTGAATATTATGGTGGTAATGGTTTGTCTTCATATTTTTATAAGTTTGGTGATTTTTTTTATTTTGTTAGATTAAATAGTTTGAGGGTTTTTATGTTGTCTTTTTTTATTTGATTTTTTATTATATATTAGTTTTTATAGCTTATATTATTTAGAGCATAATATTGAAGATATTATTGAAATTGTTTGATTTATTGACATTTAATTTATAGATTTATATCTTTTTTTTTATTGAAAATAAAGTGTTTTATTTAAACTAATAAATTAAGAGATAAACGGATTTTAACCGCTATAAGAATTTAGTTAGCGGCTATTTCTTTTTCATTTTCTCTTTTAATTGGATTAAATCATTTAACTCATTAACAATGAGTTGCCTCTTGGTTGTTTTGGCTTCAATTAAAACATGGGATTATATATTTAATTCCTATTATTTAGGTCGAAACTAAATGTAATTTTTACTTCTTTGTTAAGATAAGTCTTTTTGACACTTTTTGAATGCAAATCAAATATTATAATTAAATATTATCCTATTTTGTTCAGTTTAATAATCCGTTATTTCATTCGTGATATAGTCCTGTTAATAAAATTGTGATTACTGTTGTTGATGAGATTAATCATTTTAACAATATAGATGATTTGATGGTAATGATTATTGGTAAGATAATAATGATTTCGATGTCAAAAATTAGGAATAGGACTCTAATAATGAAAAAATGGATTGAAAATGGTACTCGTGGGAATGATATTGGATTAAATCCGCATTCAAACGGTGATATTTTTTGTTTATTAGTGGTTGATTTTTTTTTTAATATGATGATTATTATTGAAATTATTATAGATAATGTTATTGATGTTGCAGTGAATATAATGGTTATATTTATTATTCATTTTAGTTTTTTAATCCTTAAAGTTGGAGGCTTTATATACTTATATATACTAAATGAATATATACCTCATCAGTATATTGATAAATATAAAAATAGTCATACTACGTCCACGAAGTGTCAATATCATGCTGATGCCTCAAATCCTAGGTGGTGCTTATTAGATATATGTAGTTTTGTTATTCGTATTGTTGATGTTAAAATGAATAATGTTCCTACAATTACGTGAATTCCATGGAATCCTGTTCTTAGGAAGAATGTTGATCCGAAAATTGAGTCTGCTATTGAAAATCTTAGTTGGTAGTATTCTATTGCTTGTAGAATTGAAAAATATACTCCTAATATGATTGTAATTACTAGTGCTTGTATTGTTTGTGATAGATTTTTGTTAATTAATGCATTGTGTGCTCATGTTATTGATATTCCAGAGGATAATAGAACTATTGTATTTAGTATTGGAATATTTATGGGATTTAATGATTTAATATTTATTGGTGGTCATTGTAGTCCAATTTCGATGTTTGGTGACAGTCTTCTATGGAAGAATGCTCAGAATATTGATGTGAATAATATAACTTCTGATATGATGAATATAATTATTCCTAGTTTTATTCTTTTGGTAACTTTTTTTGTATGTATTCCTTGGAAAGTTGCTTCTCGGATTGTATCTCGTCATCATTGGAATATTGTTATCATAATGATTAATGTTCCTATAATTATAAGTGATTTATTATTTTTATTAAATCATAATACTGTTCCTGAAGTAATTGTTAGGGATCCAATTGATCCTGTAATTGGTCATGGTCTCTTATCTACTAAGTGGAATGGGTGATTTTTCATTAGATTTCTCTTGAGTAAAGTGTTCTTAATGTTATGAATACATATGATTGAATTATCGAGACTGCTGTTTCAAATGTAATTAGTATTATAATAACAATTATAGTTATTGATATTATTGTTAGGGATAATGAATTGTTTCCTAATAAAACTATAAGAAGATGTCCTGCAATTATGTTTGCTGATAATCGTACTGCTAGTGATCCTGGACGAATTAAGTTTCTAATGGTTTCGATGATTACTATAAATGGAATTAACATTGCTGGTGTACCTATTGGAATTAGGTGTTTAAGTATTTTATTGGTTTTATTTACTCATCCATAGATTATTAGAGATGTTCATATTGGTAATGCAAGTGATATTGAAAGTATCATGTGTGATGATGCTGTAAAAATATATGGTATTAGTCCTATAATGTTATTTATTATAATAAATATTAATATTGATATTATTATGATTGTTGATCCTTTTATTTTTATTAATATTTTTGTTTCTTTATATATTAATATTGTTAATGTTTTCATTATCATTATGTTTTTGTTGTTTATTAGTCAGAAATTTATTGGTATTATTAATCTGAAAATTGTTATTCTTAATCAGTTTATTGATAATGATCCTGTGCATGGGTCAAATGTTGAGAATAGATTTGTTATCATTTTCATATTATCATTTCTTTTTTTGTTGTTTTTTTGTTTATTTTAATTTTTGGTATATAGAAGTATATAATTGATTTTATTATTATTATTATAATAATAATTGTTATTATTATTGTTATTCATCAAATTGGTGATATTTGTGGTATAAAAGGTTATTATTTGGGTAATTTTAAATTGACAATTTAATGTTTTTATTAAACTAAACCTTTATTTTTTTTAATTAAGAGTTATTTAACTTTTTTTGGTTTAAGAGACCAACACTTTATAATTTAAGTTACTTAATTAGTTTCTATTGATTCATTTTAGGAAAAGTTTTATGTTAATTCTTTCTAGTGAAATGGGTATAAATGTATGATTTGATCCGCAGATTTCTGAGCATTGTCCGAAAAATATCCCTGATCGGTTAATTATTAAGTTTCTTTGGTTAATTCGTCCGGGGGAAGCGTCTATTTTTACTCCGATTGCTTGAATTGTTCATGAGTGAATTACATCAGTAGATCTTATTAGTATACGAATTTGTGTATTATATGGTAATATGATGTGGTTATCTGTCTCTAATACTCGGAATTCTTTAATGTTATTTATATTTATTGGTTTTATGTATGATTCAAATTCAATTTTTTTTATATCTGAGTATTCATAAGATCAGTATCATTGATGTCCTATAGTTTTTACTGTAATTAATGGGTTATTTGTTTCTTCAATTATATATAGAATTTGTAATGATGGTAATGCAATGAATACTAGTATTATAGCTGGTAAGATTGTTCATGTTAGTTCAATTGTTTGTCTTTCTAGAAGATTTCGATTGATTATTTTATTAATTATTAATGTTGTTATTATATATGATACTGTAATTATGATTATAATAATAATTATTATTGCATGATCATTAAATATAATTAGTTGTTCTATAAGAGGAGATGCTCTATTTTGGAAGTTAATGTTTAATCAAGTTCTGATTTCTAACGAAATATATTTATTTATTATTGAATTTTAAGTTCATTACATTATTAGTTCTGCCACTATTAGAATTTGTTAGTTAGTGGTAGTTCTATAAATGAGTGTTCTTGTGGTGGATAATTTTGTAATCATTCAATTGATGATTGGTTGCTTTTTGGGAATAGAATTATTCGTTTTGATATTATTCTTTCTCATATAATAAAGATTATTATTATTGTTCTAATAAATGAAATTATTCTTCCCATTGATGATATAATATTTCATATTAAGTTATTGTCTCTGTAATCTGAATACCGTCGTGGTATTCCTCTTAATCCTAAGAAGTGTTGTGGGAAAAATGTTAAGTTTACTCCTAAGAATATTGTAATAAATTGTATTTTTAATCATTTCGGATTTATTGTTATTCCTGTGATAAGTGGGTATCATTGAATTAATCCTGCCATAATAGCAAATACTGCTCCCATTGATAGTACGTAGTGGAAATGTGCTACTACGTAATATGTGTCGTGTAAAATAACATCAATTGACGAGTTTGATAGGATAATCCCTGTTAGGCCTCCTATATTAAATAATAAAATGAATCCTATTGATCACATTGTAGATGTGGTTAATTCTGTTGTTATTCCATGTATTGTTGCTATTCAGCTGAAGATTTTAATACCTGTGGGTACTGCGATAATTATTGTTGCTGATGTAAAGTATGCTCGTGTATCTACGTCTATTCCTACTGTAAATATATGATGTGCTCACACTACGAATCCTAAGATCCCGATTGATATTATTGCGTAAATTATTCCGATATAACCAAATGATTTATTTTTTCCTGATTCTTGGTTAATAATGTGTGAAATTAATCCGAATCCTGGCAGAATTAGGATATACACTTCGGGGTGTCCGAAGAATCAAAATAGGTGTTGGTACAGGATTGGATCTCCACCCCCTGATGGGTCAAAGAAGGATGTATTAATGTTTCGGTCTGTCAGAAGTATTGTAATTGCTCCTGCAAGTACAGGTAGTGATAGTAATAGGAGTACTGCGGTAATAAGTACTGATCATACGAATAAAGGTATTTGGTCTATTTTTATCCCTTGTGTTCGTATGTTTAAAATTGTTGTAATGAAATTAATAGCTCCTAAGATTGATGATACTCCTGCTAAATGTAGTGAAAAGATAGTTAAATCTACTCTTGATCTTGAATGTGCTATATTTGATGATAGGGGTGGGTATAGTGTTCATCCTGTACCCGACCCTATTTCTACTATTGATCTTGTAGTTAATAAGATTAATGATGGTGGTAATATCCAAAATCTTATATTATTTAATCGTGGAAATGCTATATCTGGTGCTCCAATTATTAGTGGAACTAGTCAGTTACCAAAACCACCAATCATGATTGGTATTACTATGAAAAAGATTATAATGAATGCGTGGGATGTTACAATTACGTTATATGTTTGATCATTTCTGATAAATGGCCCTGGTTGGGCTAATTCAATTCGAATTAGAATTCTTAATATTATTCCTATTATTCCTGATCATATTCCTAGTATAAAGTATATTGTTCCGATATCTTTGTGATTTGTAGAGTATATTCATTTTGACATAGTCAGTATGTCTGAATTTTTATAGGTAGAAAATTGTAAATTTTTTTATAGGTTAATCCTTGCTGACATTATTGGTTTTGTAGTTTAATTTAAAATTTTGATTTGCAAGATCATTGATGGTGATATTTTAACCTAAGACTTATCTTAAGGTGATATTAATAACTTTGAAGGTTATAAGTTTAAGTTAACTTAAAGCCTTTGAGGCTAATGTTTATCTTATTCTTTTGATTGTTATGATTGTTGGTGAAATTAATATTGATGATATTGACATTGAAATTAATATTTTGTTATTTATTTTTGTTTGTCATTTTATTGTTATTGATTGGAATATAAATGATGAGAATATTATTCGTGTATAATAGAATGATACAATTAATGATGTTATAATTATTGTTGCAGAAATTAGTAGTTGATTTTTTTGGATTAATATTTCAATAACCAATAGTTTATTAAAAAATCCTACTGATGGAGGTAGTCCTCTTATTGATATCATGAGAATTCATATATTTATTTTTCTTAATGTTTTTTGGTTATTGATTGATATTTGGTTTAAATATGAAATTGATATTGTTTTTAGTATTACTATTGTTATGGATAATATTATTGAGTAAATTAATAAAAATGTTATTCAATTTGGTGTTGATTTTGTTAATATTAACATGAATCCTATGTTATAAATTGATGAGTAGGCTAGGATCTTTCGTGTTGATGTTTGGTTTAATCCTATTATTGATCCAATAATTAGTGATAATATTCTTATTATTGGATTATCTGTTATATTATAGTTCATAATTATTATTGGAGGAATTTTTGTAATTGTTAGTATAATAAATAAGTTTATATATGTTAATCCTTCAGACACTCTAATTATTCACATATGAAATGGGGATGTCCCTATTTTAATTATTATTGAATATGAAATTAGCAATCATCTAGTTGTTTTTATTCTTATAATTAATCCTAGAATTATTATGGATGACGATACTCTTTGGATAATGAAGTATTTAATTGATGATTCTGTTGATAGAACTCTTTCTTTTTCTATTAGTGGGATAAAGGATATTAATGAGATTTCTAAACCTGCTCAAATTATTATTCATCTATTTGAACATGTTGATACTATAATCCCAATTATTATAGTATTTATGAATGTTATTTTTGTTGAATTTGTATTGATTAAAAAGAAGAGGATTATTACTTCTATATTTAGGGTATGAACCTAACAGCTTAGAATTTAGCTTATCTTTTCCTTGCTTAAGTTAAAATATGTTAAGGAAATTATGCTATGTATGTATTTACTATTTTACTCTTTCAATTATTTGTTAACATTTTTTTACTATAATCCCAATTATTATAGTATTTTTGTTGAATTTGTATTAGTTTGTAATAGATGATTTTATTGTATTAAAGTGTAAGATGCACATGAAGTTTTGATTTTCATAGGTAAGTTTGATTCTTATTTTTACAACAAGAGTAATTTTATTACTTATTTTATCCTATCAAGATAATCCTTAACTCGGGCATCTTATT